ACAATGGACGCTTTTTTCTTAGTTTTATTTTCACATCGCTTGGTCAGAAAAAAGAATATGTGAGAGAATTCTAGGAATTGCGCATTCAATTCAATGATACATTCATTATATGAATATTAATAATTACATGAATAATGAGATTCTCTATATTATTTAATATAGAATTTGAATAATATATATTAATAGATAAGAAATCAAAATTTGAATATTCGAAATATAATATTAATATAGAATCTTATAAATATAGAGAATAAATGAATATAGATAAGATAGAGATATAAGCGGGTAGCGGGAATCGAACCCGCATCGTTAGCTTGGAAGGCTAGGGGTTATAGTCGACGTTGATTTATCATTTTTAACGTCTCTAATTCAAAACCGAACGTGAAACTTTGGTTTCATTCGGCTCCTTTATGCAAGATGGACAAATTTCACATATCTCAGATGGGAACTAAATTACAAAATCAAAAAGATTTCGGCCCATAACATCTATGTCAGCTTTTCTGTTTGAATGCATTCAAAACAACCCGCTTTATAGATGATCCCTATAGAAGAGTGGGATTATAATTCTAACGATCTTTCTGGTTGCTTCGTTCTCTATTTCTATTTGAAAGAATCCTTAGGAAAAGCATTTTGTTTCCACCGAGCTAAAACAATATAATATGTCGATGTCTCTAGTAAACCAAAGACATCGTTTCATAGCTATTTTGCCTCAATCTCTTTTATACAAATCAAAAATTGAAGATTTAGTTACGATTAGAAAGACGCCCTTCTCTCTTTATCCATGGATCCTTTACTCATACTCATTCAATTGGAAGTATTGATCCAATTCAAAAACAAATTATGTTTCGTAATTTAATAATCCAATTTTGTTTTTTTTTTCCAATTTCTAATTGACTCTTTTGGATACAAATCACGAGAATATCTATTCTTCCTCGAATCTTTCATTGAGAGGGAAAGGATTAAATCCTTTTAAGAAATAAAGTTTTTGATCGGAATATTAATCAAACCGAAGGACCCCTTAACTATTTAAGGGGTTAATAGAACGAATCACACTTTTACCACTAAACTATACCCGCTACAATGTAATTATTGTATATAAATGGATCTTTTGTCGAACAAAAAATGGGTCATAATTAAAGACGACAGGATCAGAAAAAATCATGAAAATTAGAGCGTTGGCGTACTTTGGTCAAGGAGATTAATGAGATTGGGGAAAGAGGATTCATTTTAATAACTAAATAACACGTTTTTTTCTCTTTTCTTTTGATGGGACGGATACGTCTCGATAAAAATACGTACGCCATAACATAAATTGTGCAAGAATATATGGTTCCATTCTTTCCTTTTTTTTTATTCCAGTAGAGTAAATGTAATAAAAAAAGATTAAATAATTAAGAAATGACATTTCGATTCTGTATGATAGGAATAGAAATAGTCTTTATTATGATTGTTATTGAAACAACAACAATCATTTTTGTTTCAAATTCAAATAAAATTAAAGAACTTTTTTCTATGATTCATTGGAACAAAAAAGGCCCGGCGAGGTACTGACCGGGCCAGGCCATGGAAGTCAAAAAGGCTCTTGCAGACGAAGTCAAAGAGGTACCTTTTTTATTATTTATTTAAATTTAAATTATTATTAGTTATTTAGTTTTAGTTAATTTATATATTTATTTTATTATTACTTTATATTTATTACTTATATAATTATAATATAAAATATTCCTTTCTATAATATAGAATTGGGGTATTTAGAATTCTATAGGTAGTTATATATATATGAATTTATATTCGTTGGAATAGTGGAGTGTAGATATCTCTTTCTATTCCTTACTTTATCTAAATGGAATTACTTCTTTTTATTTTCTATATTTTTTTAATATTTTTATATGTCTAGATAATTATATATCTATATAATTATTATATAATGAATAATAAAGAGGTAGAAAGTAAGGGTCTTTTTTCAAGCCTTACTTTTTTGTGTAATGTAACCTAGTAATTATCCTTTTTCGATTGGGGGAGATGGCTGAGTGGACTAAAGCGTCGGATTGCTAATCCGTTGTACGGGTTTTTCGTACCGAGGGTTCGAATCCCTCTCTTTCCGCTTTTGTCAATGCCTTGGTATTTTTTATTTATCTTTCCATTTTTCTTTCGACGAGTCTTTTTTTATTTAATTTTAATTAATAGTTAAAGATGCGGAATAGCTAAAATACTAAGAACATTTCAAAATCAAGCAAGGAAAACAGAAACTTTATCTTTCTTTTTTATTCTTCACGTCCAGGATTACGTCCTGGATCATTAGATAGGAATCCGAAGATAAAGAGAGAAACAAAGAATATCACTACTGTGTAAACAAATAGTTTGAGAGTAAGCATTACACAATCTCCAAGATCATTTTTTTGGAAAAAAAGAGAATAGATTCTCTGTTTTTATACCACATACCTTATTTTGACACCAAGAAATGGTTTTTCTAAATCTATAGAAATAGAAAAGAATTTTCAGAAATTTATTTGTAATAAGAGTCAAGTCTTTCATTACCAAAATGCTTTTTTCATACCCACAATTAGATATTGTGGGGGACTCTACTAGGTTCTTTCAATGTAAAAAAGTTCCTCATTCGGAACTGGGGTGAGCCCAGACTTCTCGTGGCGATCCAAGAATTTCAGTATTTGAATCGAAGGGTTATATTATAAGACTTATCTGATCTTATCAATTGTTAGAATTTTTTTTTAGACTAAATCATGAATTTTTCTAGGACAGTATTAAAGATCTCATCGAAAACTTACAGCAGCTTGCCAAACAAAAGCTAAGAGAAAAAATAGCAAAGGTATTACTGGCATAAAATCTACGATTGGATTCAAAAAAGCGTAAGCCTCGGGCAATTTGGCGAAGAAAAAACTACTTGAAGAAAGAGCAGAATTAAGCCAAATACAGATCAAACTAAAGATATTAAGCATAACAAACATTTTGTTCTTTGTTCTTGAAGATAATTGTATTTATTTTGATTGAGTTATTAATATGATGAGTTATTAATAATATAATCTTATTTTGATTTTTTTATTTTGATTTGAAGTTCTATAAGAAAAAATGAGTCAAAAATCAAAATAAGGTAGACCAAAAAAACTTTTCTTTGATTTGAATTAACCCAATCAAAAAGCCTTCAATTCTCAAATCAAAAGAGAATAGAAAAAATCATACTTTCATACAATATCTTAATCGAATTGTATGTAATGATCAATAAATTTCGTTTAATTCTATATCTAAATGTCTCAAAATCTTAGCAACAATCTAATATATTCTATTATATAGATTTGGACTAGAATTGACGAACAACTAATACCAATATTAGTCTTTATTAATGTCGAATAGAAATACAAAATGGGGCGTGGCCAAGTGGTAAGGCAACGGGTTTTGGTCCCGGTATTCGGAGGTTCGAATCCTTCCGTCCCAGAGCATACCTATGATATATATCATATCAGAATATAATATATTATACATATCTGAATAGAATATATCATATCAGAATATAGATTCTCTGTTTTATATCAGAATAAAAGAAAGATTGCCTTTATTTTAAATAACCTTATGTTTTTTTTTAAGAGTAGAATAAGATTAAGATTGATTATAATTTGATTTTTATTTCCTTTTACTATAATGAAAGGTTCTTATCTGAATTCTATCTTTTTCATAAATGGAATCGTGTTCAAATAACACAGATGGAATTGAATCTATTTGTATCCAGGTAAGAGGTAAGACGGGAGCATAGATAAAACCATATTTCTATTTTAGTTAGTTACTCATAAAAAAAGAAATTAAATTCGTTTTTTGATGTCTTTATTTGTTTGAAATCGTTGATGGTTTAATACGAATATGAATTTATCTCTATTATTATGAAAATGCTATTTTTACTGTAAAACTTTATTCAAATAATGTAATGATATTGAAATAGGTTCAATCAATTTAATCTTTTTACTAATGTCTTATGAGTCTTTGGTACTCGAAGAAGTGTGAAAGTGGTGAATCTGTTTTATCAAGTCACCTCAAAAGGCAGATTCAAAAAAAAGAACTTATTTTGTAGTATTTATTATTTAAATTTTTTTCTATTCTAATTTATATTCTAATATAAAATATAGAAAAAAATTATATATTATAAAAATCTTTATTCCATAATATAGAATATATATGGGGTTAAATTGAATTCTTGCTGAGACTTCTTCAGAAATTACCCATTCATAAAAGTATAGATTACTATGTACCGACCGAACCAATGATTATTCATGATTCCATGATTGAATCAATTACATACTGGTTACAGCAGCCTACTAGAGAAATGTTAGGGTAAAACTTCGTTTAAAACGATGTGGTAAAAAGCAACGTGCGACTTGAAGGATAGGGTCGGCTGTGGATTCTTACATCCATCATTTTAGATTCATTATATAGGAATGGGGGTGCTCTTGGCTCGACATCGTTTGTTCTGTTTCACTAGAACCCTCCTTTTTTTTTTTGGGGGGGGGGGGTTGCGGTGTAAATAGTACATGATCATGATGAAGCTCGAGTAAAAAGTATTGATTCATTTTTAAAGGGCACGGATCTGGGGTTAGTGTTAATTAATAAGTTGAAACAACTTCGTAAGTCTATTTTCGATAGAAAAATGGAAAGGATCCAATTCTAGCAAGTTTGAAATTTATAAGTCAAATTTCTTGGAATTGGTAAAACTCTTTCGATCAAAAGTGTATCACGCAGGAATCAAATCAAACCTATTTAAATGTTCCTGCTATTCTATATTTCCTTGAAAGGGGCGCTCAACCTACGGGAACTGTTCATGATATTTCAAGGAAGGCGGGAGTTTTTATGGAACTTTGCCTTAATCAACAGATTAAATTGAATTAATGAACTAAAAAAAAACATGGGATTTAAGCTTTCTTTTTTTTACTTATATTGATTGAGGAAACCCAAGCATTGTTATACTTCTCTACGAATTGATTTTTACGCCTACACCCTTTTGTATCTATGTTTATTATCTATATATATAGATAGTGCCAATTCAATACAAGTCATTAGTTTTTTCTTTTATTTTATTTTTAGATTTTATTATTCAATATTGAAATTGAATTCTTTTTTATTTCAATTTATGGTTCCCGACATTGTGTTCTTTTCTTAATATTCACATTTATATTGACAACTGTGTATCAAACAAATATAATCCGATCGTGAATAAATGTATCTATTTCTCTCTGTTCTATGGACTTGTTTTTTTTTTTTACTTTATTCAAACGATGGGTTTATTGGATTTGCTGGGATACAAGAAGTCTTTCTTTTTTTTTTTATTGAAAAAAATGGATAAGATAATAATGGATAACATATGAACGAAATCTGTGGGAGTCTAGAAATTTTGACTTGATCTAGATTCCTATCTTAATCTATATTCTTATTTTAGAAGTCATTGTATTTGCATCTAATATGTTCATTTTTTTTATGTTCAGAATCGATTAGAAATATTTTTGCTATTTGAATATTTTGATTGCGTTGTGCAATTCAATCCCTTTTTTGATTCCGATTGGATCTACACATTTTTTTTTCGGGTTGCTAACTCAACGGTAGAGTACTCGGCTTTTAAGTGCGACTAGCATTTTTTACACATTTGTATGAAGCAACGTCTTCGTCGATACCATCGGTAGAGCTTGTAAGACCGCGACTGATCCTGAAAGGAATGAGTGGAAAAAGCAGCATGTCGTATCAACGGATAATTCTGAGAATATTTTATTCTTAGCGGATCGGTCCAAAACTTTGTTTGAATTCTTGACGCTAAAAAAAATAAAATGAAATTAAAGTTGGGTTAAGTGAATAAATGGATAGAGCCCCATGGCTCCAATTCTAGGGAAACAAAAAAAGCAACGAGCTTCTGTTCTTAATTTGAATGATTACCCGATCTAATTACACGTTAAAAAGATATTAGTCCTTGATGCGGGAAATGTTGTTCCCATAAGTGGATTATCCATTTTTTTTTAGAAATCCTAATTATTAGTAGATATTCTCCGTTAGAGTGTGGGGATGAATGTGTAGAAAAAGCAGTATATTGATAAAAAGGTTTTTTTTTCCAAAATCAAAAGAGCGATTAGGTTGAACAAATAAAGGATCTCGAGCCATCTTGTTATCCTAGAATGCACATAAACCGATTAAATTAGCTGGAAAAAGAGAGAATAAAGAGTCCGTTGATCAGTCTTATCTGTTTCCGGGGTATATATTTATTCTTTTCTTACTATAATAGCCTGTTTTGACCGTATCGTACTATGTGTTATTTAATAACCCAAAACAAAAGAAATCCCCTATCCCTGCTTTAAATCTAATTTCAAATGGAGGAATTTCAAAGATATTTAGAACCCGATAGATTTAGGCAACACGACTTCCTATACCCACTTCTCTTTCGGGAGTATATTTATGCACTTGCTCATGATCATGGTTTCAATAGCTACATGTTGTTGGAAAATATAGGTTATGATAATAAATCTAGTTTACTGATTGTAAAACGTTTAATTACTAGAATGTATCAACATAATTATTTGATGATTTCCGCTAATGATTCTAACCAAAATCAATTTTTTGGGTACAACAAGAATTTGCATTCTCAAATTATATCAGAAGGGTTTGCAGTCATTGTGGAAATTCCATTTTCTCTACGATTAATATCTTCTTTCGAAGGGGCAGAAATCGTAATATCTTACAAATTACGATCCATTCATTCAATATTTCCTTTTTTAGAGGATAAATTACCACATTTAAATTATACGACAGATGTACGAATACCCTACCCCATCCATCTGGAAATCCTGATTCAAACCCTTCGCTCCCGGGTGAAAGATGCCTCTTATTTGCATTTATTGCGGTTCTTTCTTCATCAGTATTCTAATTGGAATATTCTTATTATTACAACTAAATCTATTTCTATTTTTTCAAAAAGTAATCCAAGATTCTTTTTATTCCTATATAATTCTCATATATGTCAATACGAATCCATCTTCCTTTTTCTCGGTAACCAATCTTCTCATTTACGGTTAATATCTTCTGGAGTCCTTTTTGAACGACTCTATTTACATAAAAAAATAGAACATTTTGCCGAAGTCTTTGCTAATGATTTTCCGGTCATACCATGCTTCCTCAAGGATCCTTTCATGCATTATGTTAGATATCAAGGAAAATCAATTTTGGCTTCCAAAGATACGCCTCTTCTGATGAATAAATGGAAATATTACCTTGTAAATTTATGGCAATGTCATTTTTATGTGTGGTCTCACCCGGGAAGGATCCATATAAACCAATTATCCCAGCATTCCCTCGACTTTTGGGGTTACTTTTCAAGTGTTCGACTAAATCCTTCAGTGGTGCGGAGTCAAATGCTAGAAAATTCATTTCTAATAAATAATGCTCCCAAGAAGCTCGATATAATAGTTCCAATTATTCCTCTGATTGGATCATTGGCTAAAGCGAGATTTTGTAACGCAT